TAGATGGTCTAAATTAAAACCATGGAAACTACCAAGTGAATCACTTCTTTATGAAAATAGAAATCTTGCTAAATCAAAAAGAACTCAACCACAAAGGAGGGGTATAATAGGATATAAGAAAAACAGATGTTTCATTATTGGTAAGTTATGGGAGAAGGATAGGAGTAGACAAAAGGATTCTAATTCGCCAAAGGCTCGACTTATATCGAAGTGTTTTGATTTTCAAATGAGATTCCGTAGTTGTTCACTTTACAAACCGATCCCTAATAGCAACAAGTGTTTTTTTCTGTTAAAAATTGGAAATCCAGGTAAAGATGATTATGATTTACTTGTTCCTGAAAATCTTTTATCCCCTAAGCGTTGTAGGGCATTGAGAATTCTAATTTTTTTCAATTCAAAAAAAAGAAATGATAGTCCCATAAACACAGAATATTTCAATGAAACTAAGAGAAAAAACTACGATCACATTCTGGATAAAAGCAAAGAGTTTGGTAGAGATAAAAATAAACTTATTAAATTCAAATTGAAGTTTTTTCTTTGGCCCAATTATCGATTGGGAGATTTAGCTTGTATGAATCGCTATTGGTTTAATACCAATAACGGCAGTCGGTTCCGTATCATAAGGATACATATATATCCCCCATTGAAACTTCGGTGAGGTTCGTTTTTTTTTTTTCATTCTCCATAGCATGTCTAATTTAGGATACAAAAACAAGAAAGCGTACACATGTATTGTTTGACATTATTGATCCGTGTAAGTAAACCATCTATGAATTAGATCAAAAAAAGGATCAATGATATTTTTGCACTTTTCATTTTTAAATTCTATTTAAAGAGGAATAATCTCTTTTTCCTATTTTGCATTGTAAAGGAAGAAATCGTCTTTTTCTCTATCTATGCGAGTAAACAAATTGACAAATTGAATTGATTAATTATTCACTTTGTGAAATAAAGTGTATACATAATCATAATACTCTGGCATTATTATTACTGATGAATCAAAATATTTAAATTAATGAAAATTAAAATAAGGGGGTTGGATTTTATGATAAAAAATTCATTCATCTCAGTTATTTCACAAGAAGAAAAGAAAGAAAAAAGCGGATCGGTTGAATTTCAAATAAGAAGTTTAACTAATAAAATAAGAAGACTTACTTCACATTTTGAATTGCATAGAAAAGACTATTTATCCCAAAGGGGTTTACGAAAAATTTTAGGAAAACGCCAACGACTTCTGTCTTATTTGTTAAAAAAAAATAAAGTAGGTTATAAAGAATTAATTAGCCAATTAGATATTAGGGAATCCAAAATCCGTTAAATTGAAGAGTCTAAAAAAAAATTAAATTGAAACTAACTAAAAAAATAATAAAAAATTATTAAAAAAATACATACGAAAGATATATAAAATAAAAGATAAGAAGATATACGACCCCCTCCTAAATATTTAACGGATTCTCCTAAAAATAAAGTTATAATACCTATTACATTAATAATTCCATCAATTATTCTTTTATCAAAAGAATAAATTTCTTCTGCTAATTTTTTTAAGTTGTTGTATAAAAATTTTTTATACAACATATCTATATATCCACGATTAAAAGACCAATTATATATAAGATTTCCCAGCCTGTCTGAAAAATTTCGAGTAGAAGTTTTTTTAGGAAAAGAATTACATAAATTAAAATTTTGAAAAGATGAATAAGGAGGATTATATAAAAAGCATGCTATAAATATTCCCAAAAAAGCTATAAAAACTGAAAAAGTGGACTCTCTTAAAAATTCAAAAAAATCTACGGAATCCTTAATCAAATGATTTAAAGAAGGAATACAAAGTTTATGTAATATATTTAATTCACTAAATAGATTGAATTGATTAAAAGAGATTCCTATAACTCCAATAAATAAAGTAAATAATACCAAAAAAATCATTGGAAATAACATTGTATTGTCCGATTCATAAGGATAGTAAAAAAATGTTTTACTAGGAAAAACATTAATATTAACAAAATGACGAACAAAATATTTTAGATTATTATCACTTTTATTTGTTTTGATTGGAAAAAGCGAAATGTTTTTCATAATTTTTTTGTTTTCTTTACCCCATAATGAAATTGAATAAAAAAAAGTATTGGTTTTTCCGTTATAATTTTGAAAATTATAATTGAAATGTCCTTCAAAAGTAAGTAAATAAAGTCGTACCATATAAAATGCAGTTAATCCTGCTGTAAAACAAGCTAATATTGCAAAGATGGGAGAATATTCCCAAATAGCTGAAAGAATAGTATCTTTTGACCAAAAACAGGCAAGAGGTGGAATACCACAAAGAGAAAGTGTTCCTAATAAAAAGGTTGTTCGGGTTATTGGAATATGTTTTATTAAACCTCCCATAAAACTCATATTTTGACTCTTATCTGGAGAATACCCAACAAGAGTTTCCATTGAATGAATAATGGATCCAGACCCTAAGAATAACAAAGCTTTTGAATAGGCATGAGTAATCAAATGAAATAAAGCAGCTTGATACGAACCTATACCTAGAGCTAACATCATATAACCTAATTGGGACATCGTAGAATAAGCCAAACTTCTTTTAATATCTGTTTGAGCAAGAGCTAAAGTTGCTCCTAACAGGATTGTTATTAGACCTATTAAAGCTATAAATTTCATTATATAAGGTATAACTAGAAAAAGAGGAAAGAGCCGAGCCACAAGAAAAATTCCAGCAGCTACTAACGTAGCTGCATGTATGAGAGCAGAAATAGGAGTGGGCCCCTCCATAGCATCTGGTAACCATATGTGAAGAGGAAATTGAGCCGATTTTGCAAGGGCACCAGAAAAAATAAAAAAACTAGAGAAAAAAACAAATAAAATAGTAACGTCGTTTGTATAAAGTAAATTATTTACTATTGAAAATAAATCTTTAAATTCGAAACTACCTGTTAACCAATAAAAACCTAAGATCCCTAATAATAAACCAAAATCGCCTACACGATTAGTTACAAATGCTTTTTGACAAGCGTTTGATGCATTAGGTCGTGTAAACCAAAAACCTATTAATAAATAAGAACACATCCCAATTAATTCCCAAAAAACATAAATTTGTATCAAATTTGAACTTGTAACTAATCCCAACATTGAAATATTGAAAAAACTCATATAAGCAAAAAATCTCAAATAACCTTGATCATGAGACATATAATTGTCACTATAAAAAAGAACGAAAATTCCAACGCTACTAATTAAAATTGACAAAATACAAGAAAGTGAGTCAATTAAAAATCCAAATTCTAAAGAAAAATCATTAGTGATAGTCCAGGAATACAGATATTGATTTATAAAACTGTTATTTATTTGTTGAACAAGTAAACTGATAAAAAAACTCAGAAGTACACTTAAACTTACAACATTTGGAAAAGACCATAGACGACGAAGTTTTTTTGTTGCCTGCGGAAAAAGGAGAATCCCCCCTGCTAGTAAAATAGGCAAAAAAAGTGCAATAAAAGGTATGATTCCAGAATATTGATATGTATGTTCCATAAAAACCTTATATATATATATATTTCAATTCAAAATATCGTATTTCTTATGCCTAATCTTCTTTTTTTACTCGAAGTTTTCAATTTAAAATCTTAAAAAAAAATAATTTTTTAAAAGTCCTAATGAATCAATAAAAAAAAGAGTTGAAATGTTAAACTGTATACTTTTTTTCTTCTTTATATTCGTATGTTTGTATAAGAAATATACAAACTTTACATTATTAAATAAAAAATAAGATATATTATATATAAATATATATATAATATCTTATTTTTAAATATAGATATTTAAATATTTATAGAGAATTTGGAATTTATTATTTTGAATACAAAATAATAAAGTCAATTAATACTGTAATACTATCGAACAAAAAAAATTCTATGAAATTTAACTAGAAAAAACTATTTTAAATTTAAAGTTAGTTAAAATAAAAAATAAAACTAGTCAATTAATTTCAATTCATTTTTTTTTTATTAAAGATGTCTTTCACATTTTAAAAATATAAAAAAAAAAAAATTTATGGCAGTTCCAAAAAAACGCACTTCTATCTCAAAAAAACGTATTCGAAAAAACTTTTGGAAAAAAAAAGCCTTTTGGACAACTTTAAAAGCTTTGTCGTTAGCAAAATCTATTTCAACTGGGAATTCAAAAAGTTTTTTTGTTGAACAAAAAAAACGAATAGAAAATTAATTCGACTTTTTAAAAAGTCGAATTATCTTTGAAATAATAATGGATTTTTTCTATTGAAAAAATTATTAAAAATTCATTGAAAAAAATAGGGTTTCATTTTAAAGTTTTTACTAAGATGGTCTTTTTTTTTAACGATCGAGTTTTCCCCATCCAGCAATTTACAATAATTTAAACAAAAAAATAACTATGAAAACTCTTTATATGTTACAGAATTTTAGTTAAATAAGATCTCTTGGATTTTTTTTTTACTTTATTTATTACCCCCCTAAAAAAAAGATAACTTATTAGCAATATGAAATAAGATTTTAAAAGAAGATGGATATTCATCTTCTTTTAAAATCTTTTGTCACCCCCGTATTTTTATTTTCCATTGCTTTTATTTTAATAAAACTTTTTTTATTTGTATAAATAAGGAATGGTATATTTTTAATAAAAAAATTATTGAAAATTCTATATGAAATTAAAAGATCAATAATTTCAATTAAATAAATTAAATAATAATAAAAAAAAAAATAAACGACTTGATAATATAATAAAAAAGGATCGAAGTAACAGTGGATAATTAAAAAAAGATTGGTTATTATAATTGTAAATAACCCAGCGGCCGCCATGGTGAAATCGGTAGACACGCTGCTCTTAGGAAGCAGTGCAAGAGCATCTCGGTTCGAATCCGAGTGGCGGCATAATATTTTTTAATTAAAAAAAACATTGAGTTCTATAATAAATTCAATTAGTAAACTTTATCCTTCTTTTTTTAATTTTTTTAATATAAAACTAATTATGATATTCTTGACTATAGAACATATATTAACTCATATCTCTTTTTCAATCATTTCAATTGTAATTACAATTGAAATGATTAATTTATTAATCCAAGAATTTGCAGGATTATCTCATTCGTCAAAAAAAGGAATGATAATCACTTTTTTATGCATAACTGGGTTATTAATTATTCGGTGGGTTTCTTCAGGACATTTACCATTAAGTAATTTATATGAATCATTGATCTTTCTTTCTTGGGTTTTTTGTGTTATTCATATGATTCCTTGTTTTCAAAAAAAAAAAAACTTTATAAGTACATTAACAGCGCCTAGTGCTTTTTTGGTCCAAGGTTTTACTACTTCCGGATTTTTAACGAACATCCATTCATCCGAAATCTTAGTACCAGCCCTCCAATCCCAATGGTTAATGATGCACGTAAGTATGATGGTTTTAAGTTATTCAGCTCTTTTATGTGGATCATTATTAGCAGTAGCACTTCTAGTGATTCAATTTCAATCATTCATAAGAAGTGGTGAGAAACATAATCTATTTTTAAATACTCTATTTTCAATAACTAAGATTCCAGACACAACAAAAAAAATAAAATATTTACAGGAAGCTTCTTTTTTTATTTGTACACGTAATTTTTACAGATTTCAATTGATTGAACAATTAGATCATTGGGGTTATCGTATTATTAGTATAGGATTTATTTTTTTAACTATTGGAATCCTTTCCGGAGCGGTGTGGGCTAATGAGGCATGGGGATCATATTGGAATTGGGATCCAAAGGAAACTTGGGCATTTATAACTTGGTCCATATTTTTAATTTATTTTCATATTCGAAAAAATTTGGAAACATTCAATCCTTCAATTGTTGCATCCATAGGTTTTATTATAATTTGGATATGCTATTTTGGGGTAAATTTATTAGGAATAGGGTTACATAGTTATGGTTACTTTACTTCTACTTAATGTTAATTCGAAGTTACATTAAATGGTTCTATTCGAAACGAAGAATAGAAAGGAATAAATATAGAAAAGAAAATTAATTAGAAGAGAACCTTTTGAAAACATTCAAATACGTTTTTTATTTGATTCAAAAGGTTCTCATAAATAACAACAATATATGATTACTATTCTTTTTTTTCTTTCACTTGCTATATTAGTCGGACTAACTATTTATTTTTGAGTTGTAAAACTTTGAATAAAATATTTTTATTTTATCTGAGAATTTGAAATTTATTTATAAAAATAGACAGATAAAATAGATTCGACTTTCTCAACAGATAATGAGAAAACAAAATCAGGATAAAGTCCAATACCTAGTACAGGAAATAAAATCGCAAGGGAAACAAATAATTCTCGTGGACCAGAATCAAAACAATAAGAATATCCGTTATTAACTAGTTTATATCCATAGAAAATTTGTCGTAACATAGATAATAAATACATAGGAGTTAAAATCATTCCAATAGCCATTATAAAACAAATTAGTATCTTTGAGATTAAAAGGAATTTTGGGGTGGAAATTATACCCCAAAAAACTATCAATTCTGAAAAAAAACCGCTCATACCCGGTAAAGCAAGCGAAGCTAGTGAAAAAATACTAAAGAGTGTAAATAGTTTTGGCATTGAAATACCTATTCCACCCATTTCATCAAGATAAACAAGACGTTTTCTATCAAACGTTGTTCCTACCAAGAAAAAGAGTGCAGCGCCAATAAATCCATGGGATATTATTTGGAAAATTGCTCCGTTGAGTCCTAAATCGCTTATAGAGGAAATTCCTATAAGTATAAAACCCATATGGGATATAGACGAATACGCTATTCTTTTTTTTAAATTTCGCTGACCAAAAGATGTTGAGGCGGCATAGATTATTTGTATTGCACCTATTATTACTAAAAAAGGAGAAAATATGGAATGGGCGTGAGGCAGTAATTCCATATTGATTCGAACTAATCCATATGCCCCCATTTTTAATAAGATTCCAGCAAGAAGCATACAAGTACTATAATGTGCTTCGCCATGAGTGTCTGGTAACCATGTATGTAAGGGTATAATTGGCAATTTGACAGCAAAGGAAATAAAAAAACCTAGATAAAAGAGGATTTCTAGAGCCACAGGATAGGGTTGATTAGCTAATATTTCAAAATTGAATGTTGGTTCCTTAGAACCATATAAAGCGATACCAAAAGCTCCTATTAATAAAAAAAGGGAACTTCCTGCAGTATATAAAATAAACTTTGTAGCAGAATAAAGACGTTTTTTCCCACCCCACATGGATATAAGTAAATAAACAGGAATTAATTCTAATTCCCACATGATGAAAAAAAGTAAAAGATCTTGAGACGAGAATAATCCTATTTGACCACTATACATAGCTAACATCAAAAAATGAAATAAGCGAGAATCGCGAGTAACCGGCCAAGCCGCCAAAGTAGCTAAAGTTGTAATAAATCCTGTTAATAAAATGGGTCCTATAGATAGTCCATCTATCCCCAACCGCCAATCAAAATGAAAAATCTTGATCCATTTATAACCTTCTGATAATTGGAGTAATGGATTGTCTAATTGAAACTTATTTGAAAATACATAAGTTATTAAAAGAAGTTCTAAAAGACAAATAAATAGTGTATACCAACGAATTATCTTATTTCCCTTATGGGGAAATAAAAATATTAAGCAACCCGCAGATATTGGTAAAACTACAAATAGTGTTAGCCAGGGAAAAGAATTCGTGATAAAAACAAAATACACTTGGACTAGAAAAACCCGTGAACAAAAACAATAAATTATTCTAATTGTTTTTGTTCACGGGTTTTTGGCGGTAAAAAAAAAGAAACTCTATTCAAGTGGGAGTTTGCGGCGAATATTAATAAGCTAGACCCATGCTTCGAGTTGTTTCATGCCATAAATAAACTCGAACACTCAAAAAATCGGTTGGGCAAGCGGATTCACATCTCTTACAACCAACACAGTCCTCAGTTCTTGGAGCAGAAGCTATTTGCTTAGCTTTACATCCGTCCCAGGGTATCATTTCTAATACATCCGTGGGACAAGCTCGAACACATTGAGTACATCCTATACATGTATCATAAATTTTTACTGAATGTGACATTTTAGTTAGAAAACCTAATAGATTTAGATCTAGTAAAGGTAGAAATGATTGATATTTTTTATACCAGATCGATCAATGATTTATGTTAATCTTTTTTTTATATAAAAAATTGGAATTAACTTTTGGTATAGAAATAAAATACTTTAATTTATTATTTTTTCACCAGCACTATGAAATCCTTTTAATCTCAAAAGGATTTCATTTCAAAATTATTTGAGTTTCTATAGATTACTATATCTATAATAACTTAATATATAATTTCGTTATTTAATATATAAGCTATACTTTATAAATATAAGCTATACTTAATAAAAAAACCTCTCGATTCTCATAAAAAAATAAAAGTTTATAAAAATTATTTAGTCAACAAATCAGATTGATTAATACGAATTGAATTTCTGTTTCGATAAATTGACGAAACTATAGCCAGTCCAATAGCCGCTTCAGCGGCTGCAATTGCTATAACAAAAATTGAGAAAATAGTCCCCCTTAATTGCCGATTATCAAAAAAATCAGAAAATGTTACAAAATTTAGATTAACAGCATTCAAAATAAGTTCAAGACACATAAGTGCTCTAATCAGATTACGACTCGTAATCAATCCATAGATACCAATAGAAAATAAAAAAGCACTTAAAATAAGTACATTTTCAAGCATCATCACCCCACTCCTTATTTGTTTTTTACTTCTTGAAAATTGAAGTAAACTAGATGAGACAAGTCAAGAACATAATTCTTTTTTTACTGGCGAGCCATAGTAATAGCACCTATCAAAGCAATTAAAAGAATTATTGAAATGAATTCAAATGGAATAAAGAAATCTGTTGATAAATGAATTCCAATTTGTTGACTATTACTGATTAAATCTTGCTCTATAATTTGGTTTGTGCGTGTAGTCCAAATAATTCCATACCATGAGGTATCCAAAACAATAGTAATTAATAAAACAAGAATACTTGTACAAACTAAAGAAGTGATTCCATCCCCAATAGTTAAAAGAGAAAAATCTTTGTAATATTCTGAACCATTCAGGAACATCACAGCAAATAAAATTAAAACATTTATTGCTCCTACATAAATAAGCAACTGTGCAGCAGCTACAAAATGAGAATCCGCTAAAAAATATAATAAGGATATACAAACAAAAACAAATCCTAATGAAAAAGCGGAAAAAATTGGATTATTAATAAAAACAACCCCCAATCCTCCAAATATAACACCTAATCCAAGAAATAATAAAAGAAAATCATGTATTGGTCCCGGTAAATCCATTGTACGTAAAATTAGAGATCAAAAAAAGAAAACTGTGGTTTCATGACCTTATTGATCCGACCAGGAAAAAATATATATATATTTTCTTTTAACTTTTAATATAATAGATTTATAATTTAAAATTTCCTTGACTAATTATTTTATTTCTATTAATTAATAGAAATGAATACGGAATTTTCTTTAAATAACTATAACAAAAATGAATAGAAATAAATAGGAATTAGTCATTTTTACTATTATTTATTGAACGCAAGCAAACAAACTTAAAGCCACATAATTTTCTTAATTGAGTATCTTTTTTTTTTTTTAAAAAAAAGATACTCAATTAAGAAAAGGATACTAAACGCGAAGTTCTATTTCTATATATATATATATTCAATTTTAATTTGAATTCAATTCCAACGATTCCTTTTTTTTTATAAAAAAAAAAGAGTTTTATTTTTGACTTAAGATTTAGTATTTTCTAGTTTTTTAGAGGTAAACTAAAAATAGTTCGAATTGTATAATCATCAATTATCGATATTGGTAAACGACCTAAAGAAATTTGATTATAATTCAATTCATGACGATCATACGTAGAAAGCTCATACTCTTCAGTCATTGATAAACAATTTGTTGGGCAATATTCAACACAATTACCACAAAATATACAGATTCCAAAATCAATGCTATAATTAAGCAATTGTTTCTTTCGAATGTTAGGTTGAAATTTCCAATCAACAACAGGAAGATCTATAGGACATACACGAACACATACTTCACAAGCAATACATTTATCGAATTCAAAATGAATTCGCCCACGAAAACGCTCCGATATTATTAATTTTTCATAAGGATATTGAATTGTTACAGGCAACCTATTTGCATGTGATAAGGTAATAAGGAAACCCTGCCCAATGTACCTTGCCGCGCGTATGCTTTGTTGACCATAATTGATAAACCCAGTTATCATCGGGAGCATAGTGTGACTATTCGTAGATAATTATATGTTTTTTTCTCTTTTTTCTTTGAGAACTTATTTTAAGACAAGTTCAGACTGTTAAAAACAATATTTTTCCTTACTCATATCTTTTGTTTAGAATGGATTCTTAAACTAGAGTGAAAGGAGTTGGAAAGAAGTTGTTAATAATAAATTACCAAGAGAGATAGGTAAAAGAAATTTCCATCCCAGATTTAAAAGTTGATCCATTCTTAGTCTTGGTAAAGTCCATCGTGTTGTGATCGAAATGAATAATAACAAAAAAGTTTTAATCAATGTAATAAAAATACCAACTGTTGTTTCACAGACTACGTTGCTTTGAGTTAGTTTAAAAAAGTCCCGAAAAAGCATGGACGGAATAGAATTATTCCACCCTCCCAAGTAAAGAATTGTTACAAATAATGAGGAAACTAATAAGTTTAGATAGGAAGAAATATAAAATAAACCAAATCTTATACCCGAATATTCAGTTTGATATCCTGCTACTAATTCTTCTTCTGCTTCTGGTAAATCAAATGGTAATCTCTCACATTCAGCTAATGAAGAAATAAAAAAAATGAGAAATCCTATAGGTTGACGCCACAAATTCCAACCCCAAAACCCATATTTTGATTGTAACTCAACAATATCAATTGTACTTAAACTGTTAGATAATTCTAGTCGTTGATAACATCACGGTTATCGGCGCTAGTACAGAACTGTATATGAGATTTTCACCTCATACAGCTCCTCTAAAGCCCCCAAAAATCTATTGACACGATTGTATTTATTTTTAGATATTCTATTTTTAGATATTCTATATCTAATAAAAATGGGCGTGCTTCTTGAGATTTGGCCAATGAAATTCTGTCTGTCATAATAATAATAAAAAAAAAAAGACTTCTGAATTTATCTTCTCCTTTTAAAATGAAAACCATTTTTTTTTTCGAGTTATAGCGTAAATATAATGATTTTTTATTTAATAAAAAATATTCTATAGGATAAAAGACATATATATATAATATAAAATTTCAATATAACATTTTTATAATTTACAAAATGAATAAAATACTATAGTGCAACTTCTCTTTTTTTTTACAAAAATATTTTTTTTATATCTTATTTATTCTTTTGATATATAATTACTTATACTTATATATCTAACTTATACTTATATATATTGTTTTTGTTGAAATTTTTACTACAAATAAGTTTGTTTACTTGGAATAAAAAAACGGAAAAAAAAATAATTCACGAAGAAATAAAAAACAAAGGATATCCATAATTTTTTTTTCTGTTTTAATTTTTTATTATAAAATATTGTTTTAAGATATTTTTTATTTTTTATTTTTGTTTTTTCAGTCCTTTTCTTCTTTCGTAAAAAGGTTTTATATATATATAAATAAAAGGGTTTTTTCGTTCCGGATAGTCAGTTATGTAATAACTGGGTAGGGGGAAACTCTGGAGCGGAATCTTGAGGAGTACTAATTCTATTTTTCTACAAAATGAACGCCTCAATTTGAATTCGTTTTTTTTATTAAAAAAAAATTATTTTGACGTACTATTGAAACGAAAATCTCTATTACTAGTCCTTTGTGTCTCTTTGTGTTCCTAACCATCCAATAAAATCACTAGATATTTTAAAAAAATACTTTAGAAAAATAAAAAAAAAAATCATTATGATTGATCTTTTTTAAAACCGCTTCAAGGTAGATTGATTGATCAATCAGTCTTGGGAAAATTTAATTTAGTTTTTGTCTTTTGTACATAAGATAAGAGTCTGGATATTTTTACTGCAAATTTTGTTTAAAGCAGTTTTCTTTCACTCCTCTAACTATCCAATTTATTTCATAAATTTTATGATTGTAACAATGTAAAAAAAGTTTGATATCTATATAGATCTATCCATTTTCATTGAATTTAGTTAACTTAAAAAAAGAATACATTAGGGAATATAGCATATTCTTTATAATGTAAAAGAAACTACTAAGAAAAAATAGATATTTCATTTAAACGAATCGCACGTAGAGATATGGATAATACACAGAGAGCTAATGGTATTTCATAACTAATCGATTGCGCAACTGCTCTTAAACCACCCAAAAAGGAATACTTATTATTTGATCCATACCCAGACATAAGAAGACCTATAGGAGTTATACTTGCAATAGAAATCCAAAAAAAGATACCTATATTTAGATCGGCTAAAATAAATTGATAACTAAACGGAATTATTGTGTAACTTAATAGAGTTGCTATAACTGTGATAGATGGACCAAAACTAAATAAACGACTATCCCCTCTCGATGGCAAAAGATTTTCTTTGAAAAGTAATTTAGTACCATCCGCGAGAGCTTGCAAAACTCCTAGAGGACTTACATATTCAGGCCCAATCCGTTGTTGTAATCCTGCCGAGATTTCTCTTTCTAACCAAACTATTAGTAATAAACATATCAAAATTCCAAGTACAAGAATTAAAATAGGCAAAAGTATCCATAAAAGTTCATTGATCTCGCTTAAGAATCCCAATTTTGAAAAAGAATTAATAATTATTCCTTCAGTTCTATCAAACGGATTTGGTATATTGATTATCATTTCAACGATCAACTTCTCCCATAATGATATCTATACTTCCCAATATTGTCATAATGTCGGCCAATTTTGTTCTTTTTACTATTTGAGAAATAATTTGTAAATTAATAAAACCTGGTGATCGGATTTTCCATCTCCAAGGAAACCCACTTTGATCACCTATTAAAAAAATTCCTAATTCTCCCTTTGGTGCTTCAACTCGAACATAAAGTTCTTGTTTTGGTATTTCAAAAATAGGTGAAGTTTTTTTACCAATGAATCGATATTCAAAATCATTCCATTCAGGATCCTTTTGTTTATTAAAAGATCTAGCTTCTAAATTCTCATAAGGACCGCCAGGAATTCCTTCAATAGCTTGTTGAATTATTTTAATTGATTCTTTCATTTCACCAATTCGAATTAAATAACGAGCTAACGAATCCCCTTCATTTTGCCAATGAATTTCCCAATCAAATTCGTTGTAGCATTCGTAAGTATCCATTTTTCGAAGATCCCATTGTATACCTGAAGCTCTTAACATGGGACCCGATAAACCCCAATTAATAGCTTCTTCTGTACTAATAATACCTATCCCTTCAACTCGTTGCAAAAATATAGGATTTTTGGTAATAAGCTTTTCATAGTTAGTAATTTCTGTTAAAAAAAAATCACAAAAATCTAAGCATTTATCTATCCAACCATAGGGTAAATCAGCTGCAACACCTCCGATGCGGAAAAAATTATGCATCATTCTCATGCCAGTGGCTGCTTCGAATAAATCATATACTAATTCCCTTTCTCTAAAAATATAGAAGAAAGGGGTCTGCGCGCCAATATCAGCCATAAAAGGGCCAAGCCATAACAGATGAGAAGCTATACGACTCAACTCTAACATAATGACTCTGATATAGCTGGCTCTTTTAGGTACTTGAATATTTCCCAATTGTTCTGGACCATTTACTGTTATCGCTTCTGTGAACATAGTTGCTAAATAATCCCAACGTGTTACATAAGGCAAATATTGTATAATTGTTCGGTTTTCCGCAATTTTTTCCATTCCTCTGTGTAAATAACCCAATACAGGTTCACAATCAATAACATCTTCACCATCTAGAGTAACAATGAGTCGAAGAACTCCGTGCATTGATGGGTGGTGGGGACCCATATTGACTATCATAAGACCCTCTCTTGTGGATGGTACATTCATAGGGGTTTCCTCGATTCATTGTTTCGTGAATTATTGAAAACGAAAAGAATAGTTTCGCAAAATTCAAGATCTAATAAATCAAATAATTAAAAAAAAAAAACGATGCGGAAAAAATTATGCATCATTCTCATGCCAGTGGCTGCTTCGAATAAATCATATACTAATTCCCTTTCTCTAAAAATATAGAAGAAAGGGGTCTGCGCGCCAATATCAGCCATAAAAGGGCCAAGCCATAACAGATGAGAAGCTATACGACTCAACTCTAACATAATGACTCTGATATAGCTGGCTCTTTTAGGTACTTGAATATTTCCCAATTGTTCTGGACCATTTACTGTTATCGCTTCTGTGAACATAGTTGCTAAATAATCCCAACGTGTTACATAAGGCAAATATTGTATAATTGTTCGGTTTTCCGCAATTTTTTCCATTCCTCTGTGTAAATAACCCAATACAGGTTCACAATCAATAACATCTTCACCATCTAGAGTAACAATGAGTCGAAGAACTCCGTGCATTGATGGGTGGTGGGGACCCATATTGACTATCATAAGACCCTCTCTTGTGGATGGTACATTCATAGGGGTTTCCTCGATTCATTGTTTCGTGAATTATTGAAAACGAAAAGAATAGTTTCGCAAAATTCAAGATCTAATAAATCAAATAATTAAAAAAAAAAAAAGACTCTTCAATTTAACGGATTTTGGATTCCCTAATATCTAATTGGCTAATTAATTCTTTATAACCTACTTTATTTTTTTTTAACAAATAAGACAGAAGTCGTTGGCGTTTTCCTAAAATTTTTCGTAAACCCCTTTGGGATAAATAGTCTTTTCTATGCAATTCAAAATGTGAAGTAAGTCTTCTTATTTTATTAGTTAAACTTCTTATTTGAAATTCAACCGATCCGCTTTTTTCTTTCTTTTCTTCTTGTGAAATAACTGAGATGAATGAATTTTTTATCATAAAATCCAACCCCCTTATTTTAATTTTCATTAATTTAAATATTTTGATTCATCAGTAATAATAATGCCAGAGTATTATGATTATGTATACACTTTATTTCACAAAGTGAATAATTAATCAATTCAATTTGTCAATTTGTTTACTCGCATAGATAGAGAAAAAGACGATTTCTTCCTTTACAATGCAAAATAGGAAAAAGAGATTATTCCTCTTTAAATAGAATTTAAAAATGAAAAGTGCAAAAATATCATTGATCCTTTTTTTGATCTAATTCATAGATGGTTTACTTACACGGATCAATAATGTCAAACAATACATGTGTACGCTTTCTTGTTTTTGTATCCTAAATTAGACATGCTATGGAGAATGAAAAAAAAAAAACGAACCTCACCGAAGTTTCAATGGGGGATATATATGTATCCTTATGATACGGAACCGACTGCCGTTATTGGTATTAAACCAATAGCGATTCATACAAGCTAAATCTCCCAATCGATAATTGGGCCAAAGAAAAAACTTCAATTTGAATTTAATAAGTTTATTTTTATCTCTACCAAACTCTTTGCTTTTATCCAGAATGTGATCGTAGTTTTTTCTCTTAGTTTCATTGAAATATTCTGTGTTTATGGGACTATCATTTCTTTTTTTTGAATTGAAAAAAATTAGAATTCTCAATGCCCTACAACGCTTAGGGGATAAAAGATTTTCAGGAACAAGTAAATCATAATCATCTTTACCTGGATTTCCAATTTTTAACAGAAAAAAACACTTGTTGCTATTAGGGATCGGTTTGTAAAGTGAACAACTACGGAATCTCATTTGAAAATCAAAACACTTCGATATAAGTCGAGCCTTTGGCGAATTAGAATCCTTTTGTCTACTCCTATCCTTCTCCCATAACTTACCAATAATGAAACATCTGTTTTTCTTATATCCTATTATACCCCTCCTTTGTGGTTGAGTTCTTTTTGATTTAGCAAGATTTCTATTTTCATAAAGAAGTGATTCACTTGGTAGTTTCCATGGTTTTAATTTAGACCATCTAATCGGCCATAAATTCTATTTATATTGATAATGACTTCTTAACCAGTTTTTCCATTGATTCATTACAGAATTTCTAAGATTTTTCTCTTTTAATTCGAAATCAAATAAACCCTGGGGTCCAAACAAATCTTTTATTTCATTTTTAAGAAGATGTCCCGTAATATTGAAGAACAGATCTTAATTTATATTAAGTTAAGAATTGGAATTTGAGAGAATTTCGAAAATACATATGCTTGTGACATCTTCTCTTTGTCACAAAAATATTTTGAATATTTTGTTAGTTTTAGTGATTTTTTTTTTAGTGCTCTTGTTCTTTGATTTGTTTTCTCAATGCTTTTATCATTTCCTTCATTCTTAGAAATCTTTTGATTCAAGATTCTTATTCTTGATTGAATAAAAAGGTGTGCCCGGATCCTCGCAATATTAATAATACTTTCTATGTATATAGAATACTTTCTATGTATATCTTTTGAATACAAATTTTGCTAAAAGAGTATGATTTCCAAAAACCATTTTTTGACGGTTTTAATTGGAATCTTTTACCATTCTAACTTATTTTGTTAGAACTACTATTTCTCTCTGAAGTTAGAGATTTAGTGTTCTTTTCTTTTTTCATTTCTTCTAGTTCATTTCGAATTTCGCTTGTTAAATCATTCAGATGTTTTATTTGGTTGGAAATTTACAAAATAACCCACTTATGGGACTTGATTCGCCAATCTTTTTCCTTTTTTAGGGTAGTCGATTCATAATAAAATTCATCTTCATTTTTATTGTTCCAGAAGAAAAAAGCCAAAAAATAGAGTAGAACTAGGGTATGTATTGTCTGAGGTCTACACAACGCTACATGAAGAGGCGCATAATAGATCGATATTAATATCATGAGCTGTCCTGTCCCATAATAAAATCCATTGTTGCTGCTACCTTCTTCTCGTTCACGCCTATTTCTTCTCTTTCTTCTAGAATCCAAGCTAGGATAAGGAAGAGATAAGAAGGCCCCACGAAAGTTGTGGTTAGAAATCCATAAGAGAGCCCGACTACAACAACCGAATTGATACCGAATTGATTATGTTCATGTATAAGGCTCCTGCATTACCTATTAGAAAAATAAAATATTTTACAATCATCAGAAACCTCCCTTTTTTCTATTGCTTCTATTGCAATTTTGGGGTTATTATAGGAGAATCTCATTTATTATATGAAAATCTCATTTATTCGATTCTATTATTATTCTATTATATGAGAATCTCATTTTGAACTTTTACATCTCTATATCTAGAAATAGAATATAGAAAGAGATAGACTATAAAAGACATCTCTAAGGACCTCTCTTATGTCAATGATAAAAAAAAGAAAAGGGATATTAAATGAA